ACTGAAGTATTACAAAGTAGAATGAAATGAATTCTATTAATATCCGGATTTTTTGTATATGTATATATAGGAAGTTGAGGCTTCGTTTTATGATTTGTTCTGTAGAGATCTAATTGCTCCAATCCATTTTTTATTCATAGTTACAAGTTACCACGACATAATAGATCGGTGATCCAACATTTTGAGAAAAGGAGAGATTATCAATCATGGAAAAATCGATAGAGAAAAAAAGCCAGCTATCGGAATCGAACCGATGACCATCGCATTACAAATGCGATGCTCTAACCTCTGAGCTAAGCGGGCTCACATAACAGAAATAGAAATAGTATAACAAATAGAAATAGTGTATAGGAATTCAGGAAACTGCTGGATCTTAGCTTAGGGCTATTAGCTATTAATTTAATATGAACTATATAGTTCATAGTTCTATTGTTATATCTATATCATTATATATATATATCATTAGATATATTAGTTATATCTAATATTATTATAATATTATTAGTTATATTAGTTATAACTAATAATATAGAACTAGATATGACTAAATAGAATTAATAGAATTCTATTTTTCTAATAGATATTTTTCTAATAGAAATATATGACTAATTAGTATATGACTAATTAGTAGAATTTTCATTATATCATATTAATTACATTAATTATTATTTATACATTCTATTCTTTTTTTATGCATTTTATACATTTTATTTATATATTTATACATTATATTTATATTTTTTAATATGTATATATATGTTAATGAATATGTATATATATATATATATTAATGAGAATTTAAAATTATAAATTATGATTATAAAAAATCTAATTATTTCTTAATATAAAATTTATTTATTTCTTAAAGTAAAGCAGTTATAGCAATAATTATAGCGTATAGCGAGCGGATCGGTCCTAAGAAAAGATAAGATAAGGATAAAGATACAATCCAAATTAGAATGAGACATTCTTCTGGTTTCATTCGGAAAAGGAAGAGATAGGACGAAAAAAAAAGAAGAATGAATATCGACCGTTCCAGTATTCCAAATCGCACTGTAAAAAAGAAAGGGAGGGAGAAACATATATATATATGGGATATATCTATCCATATTGAATTGCGGATACATCAATGATAGAATCATTTCTGATTGAAACAAGGTTTATCCAATAGAAATAAACTGATAGAGGATCGCCAAAAAAATCAAATAGCAGCATACACTTTTTCGATATGGGAATCATTATCTAATGAATTCAACGGTTCCAAAATAAATGAAAGAGATGGGTGGAATTCCAACTGGATCTTGGTCTCAAATCAAAAAAAAGGGGATATGGCGAAATTGGTAGACGCTACGGACTTGATTGGATTGAGCCTTGGTATGGAAACCTACTAAGTGGTAACTTCCAAATTCAGAGAAACCCTGGAATTTAAAATGGGCAATCCTGAGCCAAATCTTTATTTTGAGAAAACAAGGGTTTATAAAACTAGAATAAAAAAAGGATAGGTGCAGAGACTCAATGGAAGCTGTTCTAACGAATGGAGTTGACTACGTTGTGTTGGTAGCTGGAATTCCTCTATCGAAATTACAGAAAGGACGGCCGTATATAATATATCTAATACGTACGTATACATACTAACATATCAAACGATTAATCACGACCCGAATCTATCGAATATATATATATATATGAAAGAAAAAATTCAGAGTTATTGTGAATCCATTCCAATCGAAGTTGAAGGAAGAATCGAATATTCAGTGATCAAATCATTCATTCCAGAGTTTGATAGATCTTTTGAAAAACTGATTAATCGGACGAGAATAAAGAGAGAGTCCCGTTCTACATGTCAATACCGACAACAATGAAATTTATAGTAAGAGGAAAATCCGTCGACTTTAGAAATCGTGAGGGTTCAAGTCCCTCTATCCCCAACAAAAAGTCCATTTTACTTCCTAACTATTTATCCTCTTTTTTTCATCAGCGGTTCAAACAAAATTCACTATCTTTCTTTCTCATTCACTCTACTCTTTCACAAATGGATCCGAAGAGAAATCTTTGGATCTTATCCCAATTTGGATAGATACGATACCTGTACAAATGAACATATATGGGCAAGGAATCTCTATTATTGAATCATTCACATTCCATATCATTATCCTTACATTTATTAGATAAAATTTTTGAATACTTTACTTTATTTAATACTTTACTTTATTTAGATTTAGTCCCTTTAATTGACATAGATACAAGTACTCTACTAGAGTAATGCACGGGAAATGGTCGGGATAGCTCAGTTGGTAGAGCAGAGGACTGAAAATCCTCGTGTCACCAGTTCAAATCTGGTTCCTGACACATGAATAATATATCGGATAGATATTCATACAAATTAATCGAGACAGATCAGGATATATATTCGTTAATAGTCAAGAGCATGATACATACTTATTCATCTAGCGTATAGATATATACCTCCATTTTTAGAGATGGGTAAAAAATATATGTA